TAATAAAGAGTTATTTTTTTCGGGTTTATCATTGAATTATATATAATATAGTTGTATTTATATGTTTATTTATTATACATATAAGTTTTATGTAGATATATATATATATATGGCTCCGAACCACATTTTTTTATATTAAATAAAAGTAATATTTTATTTTAAGATGTTTATTAGGGATAAAGGGATGTCTAACCGGGATTTTGTAGAATATATGGGTACAGTTGTAGTATAGGAGGTGAGTAATGGGTAATATTGTGTAAAGGTACAAAGAGCGAGTCTTATTATGACGAGGGATAACATAGGGTAATTATGGAATAATGGGTATTTATAGATAGTAAGTTTACAGGTATATTAATAGGCAGTGGGTTGTAGTTGTTGATATAGGGTAACATAGATAATAGGTATGTATAGGTTAGTAAGTCTACGGGTATAATAATGAATAATAGGGTTAGGTTGTTGATATAGGGTAACATAGATAATAGGTATGTATAGGTTAGTAAGTCTACGGGTATAATAATGAATAATAGGGTTAGGTTGTTGATATAGGGTAACATAGATAATAAATAGGTATAATATGGGTTATTGTTGGTATAATAGGTTCCAGGTATGTTATAGGGTAAGGGGGGGCATAGTGCCCCGATAAGCATTTTGTCTCTATAAAAGTTTGATTCTTGCTTTGTTAATTTATTCTATTATGATTTTATATGTAAGTTTTTGCTTTATATAAATATATATATCTAAATGGTTTATATTTGTTTTGTTTTTCGCAGTATTTAATATTGTTTTTTTATTAATATAAGATTTAGTTAATAATATAATTCTGACTAATTTTGTGCCAGCAGTCGCGGTTATACTAAAGGGATAAGTAAATTGTTTTGGTTTGTATTATTTTTTATATTGAATTATTTTTTTATTTTATTGGGTGAAATCTTAATTTATTTTATATTTTGGTTAATTATAATATACGAAAATTATTTTTTAAACTAGGATTAGATACCCTATTATTTTAATTGTAAATTTATAACCTTAATATTAATAGTTATGATCTTTAAATTTAAAGAATTTGGCGGTAATTTAATCTTTCCAGAGGAACCTGTTCTGTAATTGATAATCCACGTTAAATTTTACTTTATTTTTATTTGTATACCTCTGTCGTTGAGTGTTTTAAAAGAATTATTCTCTATTGTCTTTACTAGGTAAAATGTTAGGTCAAGGTGCAGTTATAATAAAGTAGAAATGGGTTACATTTAATTTTATTAATGAATTATTATATGAAAATTAATATGAAAGTGGATTTGGAAGTAATATTTTTTAGAAAAAAAATATGACTTTAGCTCTAAATTATGTACATATCGCCCGTCGCTCTCGTTAATTAAGATGAGATAAGTCGTAACAAAGTAGGCTTACCGGAAGGTGAGCCTGGTCATTTACAAATTATTACTATTAGAAGTTTTATTATTTACATTAATAAATTGGATGTGCAATTCATCTTAATTTGAATATTTTATATTATTATAGTTTATTATTTATTAATTTTTTAAATAAAATAATTTTTTGTTTTAGTAATTTTTATTGAATAAATTTTTTTAATTATAGTTTATTGTACTGTGAAGGTTCTATTTAAAATAGTAAAAAGTATTATTTATTTTATTTACCTTTTGTATCAGGGTTTATTAATAACAATATAATTATTTATTTTTCTCGAAGTTAAATGATCTATATTTATATGATTGTTTTTGTTTCAAAAGTATTTTTAATATATTTATAGAGGTGATATGCTATTCAAATTTAATATATCTAGTTTTTTAATATTTGAATTTAATTCAGGTTTAAATTTTTGTATTTTTTTACTTTAAAAATTAATATAATTTATTCTACGACTATTGGGGATAAGCTCAATTGGTTTTATTAAAATAGTTTTATATTACTTATTTTTTGTAGGTTTAATAACGGCCATCTTTTATTTCGTTATAGTTAATTTTGTTTATTTTTGATTTAATATTTATTTAATTTAATATTAAGAAGAATTAATTAATTATTATTTATTTATTATAATGATAGAATTAGTATTTTTGTAAATTGAAATTTAGGAACTCGGCAATTTTTATTTTCGCCTGTTTAACAAAAACATGTCCTTTTGTTATTTATTTAAGGTCTAACCTGCCCAATGATTATTTTTAATGGCCGCGGTATTTTAACCGTGCAAAGGTAGCATAATCAATTGTCTTTTAATTAAAGGCTAGAATGAATGGTTGGACGAAAAATTAACTTTCTTGATTTTATGTAGAAAAATTAATTTTTTAGTTAAAAAGCTAAAATTTGTTTATAGGACGAGAAGACCCTATAGAACTTTATTCTTTAATTATATAATTGTTTTGGTTTATAAAATTTTATATAATAATTAGATTTTTATTGGGGTGATATGAAAATATTTTTAACTTTTCTTTATTTTTTTTCAATAATTTTTGTTTGTTTGATCCAATATTTTTTGATTAGTAGTTTAAGTTACCTTAGGGATAACAGCGTTATTTTATTAGAGAGTTCATATCGATAATAGAGTTTGCGACCTCGATGTTGAATTAAGATTAGTGATAGGTGCAGATTTTTATTTACTAGGTCTGTTCGACCTTTAAATTCTTACATGATTTGAGTTAAGACCGGCGTGAGCCAGGTTGGTTTCTATCCTTAATTTTTATAAATATTTTAGTACGAAAGGACCAAATATTTTCAATAATTTGTTTATTTTTGAGTATTATTACTATTTTGGCAGATTAATGTACTGAATTTAGAATTCATAAATGTAATATATATTACAAGTAGTATTGTTTTTGCTTTCTTTTTTGTTTTTATTGATTATAGTTTTGGTTGCTGTTGCTTTTGTTACTTTATTAGAACGTAAGGTTTTAGGTTATATTCAATTACGTAAAGGTCCTAATAGGGTTGGTTTAATAGGTTTATTACAGCCTTTTTCAGATGGGTTAAAATTATTTTTTAGGGAACAAACTTATCCTTATCTTTCTAATTTTATTATTTATTATTTTTCTCCTATTTTTATATTAATACTTTCTTTTATGTTATGGGTTTTATTTCCTTTTTTTGTTAATGTTTATAGATTTAATTTAGGTGTTTTATATTTTTTATGTTGTACTAGTTTTGGTGTTTATGGTGTAATAATATGTGGTTGATCTTCAAATTCAAATTATGCTCTTTTAGGTAGTCTTCGTTCTGTTGCTCAAACTATTTCTTATGAAGTAAGAATGTCTTTAATTTTGGTTTGTATACTTATTTTTATTTATAGATTCAATTTTATTGACTTTATATATTATCAAAATGATGTTTGGTTTATTTTTTTTTCTTTTCCTTTATTTTTTTCTTGATTTTCCTCTTGTTTAGCTGAGACAAATCGTTCTCCTTTTGATTTTGCTGAAGGTGAATCAGAGTTGGTTTCTGGTTTTAATGTTGAATATAGAAGAGGGGGGTTTGCATTTATTTTTCTTTCTGAATATATAAACATTATTTTTATAAGATTACTTTGTTGTATTATTTTTACCGGTTGTGATTTATATTCTTTATTTTTTTATTTTAAGTTAGTTTTTTTTGTTTTTATATTTATTTGAGTTCGTGGAACTTTACCTCGTTTTCGTTATGATAAGTTAATATATCTCACTTGAAAAGTATTTTTGCCTCTTTCTTTGAATTATTTATTATTTTTTTCTAGATTTCTTTGCATATTATGTATGTATTTTTAATCATTAATTTTTGTGAAAGTTAATAAAGGAATTTAACCTTTTTCTTATATTTTCAAAATATATGCTTATCTTAAAGCTTTTTAACTATATTGTTATTTTATCTCAGAATTTAAATAATATGGGATTTATAATGAAGTACATAAAGTATGTTATAGTTAGAACTTGTCCTACAAAAATATAAGGTTCTTCTGCTGGTCGAGCTCCGATTCATGTTAATAGAACTAGGTTACATAATAATGTTCAAAATATAATTTGGTTAATAGGGTAGAATTTTATTCTTTGGAATTTTCTTTTATTTGTTAGTGGTAAAATAATAATAATTGCAATTGATATAATTATTGCAATTACTCCTCCTAGTTTGTTTGGGATTGATCGTAAAATTGCGTATGCAAATAAGAAGTATCATTCAGGTTGAATATGAATAGGTGTTACTATTGGATTAGCAGGTATAAAGTTTTCTGGATCTCCTAGTATTCGAGGTTCTAGTAAGTTTAAAATGATAAATATAAATATTATAATTACTATTCCTATTAAGTCTTTAATAGAGAAATATGGGTGAAATGGGATTTTGTCAAAATTAGAATTTATACCTAGTGGATTATTTGATCCTGTTTGATGAAGAAATAATAAGTGAATTATTGTTATTGCCGCAATAATAAATGGTAATAGAAAGTGTAATGTAAAGAATCGAGTTAGTGTTGCATTATCAATAGAGAATCCTCCTCATAGTCAGTTTACTAGTTCTTTTCCAAGATATGGGATTGCTGAAAGTAAATTTGTGATAACTGTAGCTCCTCAAAAAGATATTTGTCCTCATGGTAATACATATCCTAAAAATGCTGTTCCTATAATTAAAAATAGTATTATTACACCTACTATTCATGTTATAAATAATTTATATGATCCATAATAGATTCCTCGTCCTACATGTATATATAGACAAATAAAAAATATAGATGCTCCATTTGCATGAATATTTCGTAATAATCATCCGTTATTTACGTCTCGACAAATATGTATAACTCTATTGAATGCTATATTAATATCTGCTGTATAGTGTATTGCAAGAAAGATTCCTGTAATTAATTGAATAGTTAAACATATTCCTAGGAGGGATCCAAAATTTCATCATAGTGAAATTCTTGATGGTGTTGGTAAATCAATTAAGGAATTGTTTACAATTTTAATAAGTGGATGGTTTTTTCGTATTGGTATTTTCATTAGTTTTTTATTCGTATAGGCCCTTCATAAATATTTGTAATAAATGTAATTACAATTATAGTAAATAATAGGTAAATTACTAATATAATAGTTAATAATATTGTTTTAGTATTAAATATTTTTATTAGACTTAAGATTTGTTCATTTTCTATAAATTGATTTGTATAAATTATATTAATTTTATTAATTATTATTGAATCAATTATTAGTCAAATCATTATAGATACTATTATTATAAAGATAATATATAGTATTATTTTAAATGAAAAATAAAATTTTATGTTTGATGCAATGGATGCTATATAAATAAATAATACTAATGCTCCTCCAAGAATAATAATAAATAATATGTATGAAAATCAAAATGAATTAGTTATTATACCTCTAATTAGTGAAATTGTTATAGTTTGTAGAATTAGTATTATTCCTATTCTTAGTGGATGTTTTATTCATGGAAATAGTATTCTAATAGTAAATATTATTAATAATATAAATAAAATTTCAGCTAGTAGTTTAAATTAAAATGTTAGTTTTGGAGACTAGTGATAGATACATATATATCTTTGGCTGAAGTTTTAAAGGTTTTATTCCTATCTATGATTTACAAGATCATAATTTTTTTTAAACTATTAAAACTTTTGTTTAATTTTATTTTTGATTATAGTAATATTTTATTTTACTTTTTAATTATTATATTTATTTTGGGTCTCTTTGTTTTTTCTTCTATACATAAACATTTGCTTATGACTTTATTGAGATTGGAATTTTTAGTTTTAGTTCTTTTTTTGTCTTTTTTTTCTTTTTTAACTATATATAGCCATGAGAATTATTTTATTCTAATTTTTTTAACTTTTTCTGTTTGTGAAGGGGCTTTTGGTTTAGGTATTCTTGTATCCATAATTCGTAGACATGGAAATGATTATGTTTCTTCTCTATCTTCATTAGTATGATAAAGTTAGTTTTTTATATAGTATTTTTGATCCCTATTTCTTTTATTATTAATTGGTGACTAATAGCAATTGGGTTAATATTTTTATTTATATTTTATTTGATTTTTATTAATTTTTCTACATTTTTTAGTTCAATAAGATACTCTTTTGGGGTGGATATTGTTTCTAGTTCTCTAATTTGTTTAAGAATTTGGATTTTATTCCTCATAATTATGGCTTCTTTTTTAATTAAAAGTGTCAATAATTATTCTGTTGAATTTATTGTTTGCTGCTTATTCTTATTAATTTTTCTTTTTCTTTCTTTTAGAACAAGTAATATGTTTTTATTCTACATTTTTTTTGAGTCTAGATTAATCCCCACCCTTTTTTTGATTTTTGGGTGGGGATATCAACCTGAACGGTTGGGAGCCGGTTATTATTTATTGTTTTATACTTTATTTGCTTCTTTTCCTTTATTAATTTGTATTTTTTATTTAATAAGATTTTCTAATACTTTATTTTACTTTTTGATTTTTGTTGATATAAATTTTTATTTATATATTGGTTTAATTTTAGCTTTTTTAGTTAAAATACCTATGTTGTTTGTTCATTTTTGGTTGCCAAAGGCTCATGTAGAGGCTCCAATTTCTGGTTCTATAATTTTGGCTGGTGTGTTATTAAAGCTTGGTGGTTATGGTTTGATTCGGGTTATAATATTTATTTATGAATATTCTATTAATTATAGTTTTTTTATTATTAGATTAAGATTGTTTGGTATAGCAATTGTTGGATTTTTATGTTTATATCAAGTTGATATAAAGTCTTTAATTGCTTATTCTTCTATTGCTCATATAGGTATAGTTATTTGTGGTATTTTTACTTTGAATACTTGAGGATTATATGGTTCTTTGATTATAATAATTGCTCATGGTTTATGTTCTTCTGCTCTTTTTTGTTTAGCTAATATTAGATATGAACGTTTATCTAGACGTAGATTATATATTAATAAGGGTTTAATTACTTTTATACCTACTATAAGATTATTTTGATTTTTATTGGTTGCTAATAATATGGCTTGTCCTCCTTCTTTAAATTTATTGGGTGAAATTATATTAATTAATAGATTAGTATGTTGATCAATATTTTCTATATTATTTATTTTTATTTCTTCTTTTATAAGATGTTGTTATAGAATTTATTTATATTCTTATAGTCAACATGGTTTTTTGTATAGAGGATTAAGGAGTATTTCTTCTGGTAATGTTCGTGAATATTTTCTTATTTTTTATCATTGATTTCCTTTAAATTTTATTATTATAAAAACTGATATTTTTGTTATTTGATATTAATTTGAATAGTTTAAACTAGAATAATAATTTGTGGCATTATAGGTGTATTTATACTTCAAGTTATAGTTAAAATAAATATATATAATATGGTTTTTTTAATATTATTTCTTTTAGGTTTTTGTTTTTTTATTATTGGTATTTATTTTCTTATGCATAATTATTATGTACTGGTTGATTGGGAGTTTTTATCTGTTAATTCTTCAGTTATAACAATAACTTTATTATTTGATTGAATATCTTTAATTTTTATGGGTTGTGTATTATTTATTTCTTCTATAGTTATTTTATATAGAGGTTCTTACATGGTTAGTGATATAAATAATATTCGTTTTTTATTGCTTGTTATTTTGTTTGTTATTTCTATATTAATAATAATTGTTAGACCTAACATAATTAGTATTTTAATTGGTTGGGATGGATTAGGTTTGGTTTCTTATTGTTTAGTTATTTATTTTCAGAATACTAAGTCTTATAATGCTGGGATATTAACTATTTTGACTAATCGTGTTGGTGATGTCTTAATCTTATTATCTATTGCTTGAATAGTTAATTTTGGTAGATGACATTATATTTATTATATAGGTATTATGGAGGATTGAACTTTTATTTTTTTAATAATATTAGTTATTGCTGGATTTACAAAAAGTGCTCAAATTCCATTTTCTTCCTGGCTGCCAGCAGCAATAGCTGCTCCTACTCCTGTATCTGCTCTTGTTCATTCCTCTACTTTAGTTACTGCTGGTGTTTATTTGTTGGTGCGTTTTAGATCTTTAATTTTTAACTTTGATTGTTATTATTTATTAATAATTTCTTTATTAACAATATTTATATCAGGTTTAGGTGCTAATTTTGAATATGACTTAAAAAAAATTATTGCTCTTTCTACTTTGAGACAATTAGGTTTAATAATAAGAATTTTATTTTTAGGGTTTCCTTTATTGACTTTTTTTCATCTTTTGACTCATGCTTTTTTTAAGGCATTATTGTTTTTATGTGCTGGTTTAATTATTCATTGTATAATAGATACTCAAGATATTCGTTATATAGGTGGTATTATCAAATATTTACCTTTTACTTGTTCTTGTTTTTGTATTTCAAATCTTTCTTTGTGTGGTATGCCTTTTCTTTCTGGTTTTTACTCTAAGGATATTATTCTTGAGGTTTATAGAATATTGGGAACAAATTTTATTATATATTTATTATTTTTTGTTTCTATTGGTTTGACTGTTAGATACAGAATTCGTTTAGTTTATTATTGTATTAGAGATAATTTTGGTATATATGTTTGTCAGAGTTATTTTGAAGATAAAAATATAATTATTTCTATAATTTTTTTGACTCTAATATCAGTTGTATTAGGTAGAATATTAAGTTGATTAATATTTATTGTTCCTTATATAGTTTGTTTACCTTTTATCATAAAAATTATGCCTTTATTATTTATTACAATAGGTTTATTTTTAGGTTATGAGTTATCTTTTTTTTATTTAAATTCTTTATTATTATCTTATATATTTAGAAAATTATATTTTTACATAGGTTCAATATGGTTTATACCAAAATTTAGAACTTACATAATCTATAGAAATGGTTTATTAATTTCTAAATTTTATTATTATAATATAGATATAGGTTGGGGTGAATATTTAATTTCAAATTCTTCTTCTTATTTTTTTTCTATAATAAGAAGTTTATTAAATTATTATCAAAACAATAATATTAAGTTGTTTATTATTTCTTTTATATTTATTATGTTGTTAATAATTATTTAGTTTAGGTAGCTTAAATTTAAAGTATAATATTGAAGATATTAGGATGAGAATATTTCTTTCTAAATATTTATAAAGTAAAACTTATTTTTTCATTGAAAATGAAATGTTTTTTTTAAACTATATAAATAAGAGAAAAACGGATTTTAACCGCTTTAAAAGATAGTTAGCAGCTTCTTTTAGATACTTCATTCTCTTTTAATTGGATTATATAATAATCATTAATTTCATTAACAATGAAAGGCCTCTTTTTTGGCTTCAATTAATTAAGTATGGAGAAGGTATTTTTCTCAAATTTATAGGTCGAAACTATATGTAAATTTTACTTCATAACTTTAAGGAGGACTAAAAATCTAGTACTTTTTAATTGCAAATTAAATGTTATAATTAACTACAACCCTAATTTGTTCATTCTAAGACTCCATTTTTTCATTCATGAAATAGACCTAATATTAAAATAATAATAAATAGTGTGGTTGTTAGAAATCATGTTTTTACTACTCTAACTTGTAATGTAATTACTATAGGGAGAATAATTACAATTTCAATATCAAAAATTAGGAATAATATGGCGATTAAGAAGAATTGAATTGAAAATGGAATTCGTGCTGATCTTTTTGGGTCAAATCCACATTCAAATGGGGATATTTTTTCATTATCTATAATTATATTTTTGGAAATAATAGTACATATTATTATTAAAGTTATTGAGATAATTAGTGCAATAATTAATGTTATTATAATTAGATAAATTATTTTTTCTTTAGAAAAGTCCTTTTGATTGGAAGTCAAATATACTTAATATACTAAAAAAATATCTACCTCATCAATAAATAGAAATATATAAGAATAGTCATACTACATCTACAAAATGTCAATATCATGCTGCTGCTTCAAATCCAAAATGGTGCTTTCTTGAAAAATGAAATATTATATGTCGTATAAAACATACTGATAAAAATGTTGTTCCAATAATTACATGTAGTCCATGAAATCCAGTTGCTATAAAAAATGTTGATCCATAGATTGAATCTCTAATAGTAAATCTTGATTCATAATATTCTACTCCTTGAAGAATAGTAAAATAAATTCCTAGAATAATAGTGAAAAATAGTCTTTGTGACGTTTGTTGGTGATTACTATTTATTATTCTGTGGTGTGCTCATGTTACTGTGATTCCTGAACATAATAAGATTATTGTATTTAATAGAGGAATTTGTATTGGATTAAATGTTTTAATTCCGGCTGGTGGTCATATTGCTCCAATTTCAATTGTTGGAGATAATCTAGAATGAAAAAATGCTCAGAAGAATGAAATAAAAAAAAATACTTCTGACACAATAAATAAAATTATTCCTCATTTTAAACCATTTGTTACAACAATAGTATGTTTTCCTTGAAATGTTCCTTCTCGTGTAATATCACGTCATCATTGTACTATTGTTAATAAAATAATTATAGTCCCTATAATAAGTAGCTTTATTCTAGATTGGTGAAATCATATAATTAACCCAGATACTATAGTTATTGCTCCAATTGATCCTGTTAAGGGTCAAGGTCTTGCATCCACTAAGTGGAATGGGTGGTTTTGGTGAATTTTCATAAGCTATTTCTCTAGTGTAAAGTGTTCTTAATACTGAAAATACATATGCTTGAATTAATGCTACTGCTGTTTCAAATATTATTAATAATATTTGTACTATTATCAGGATTGGAATAATAATTAATCTGGCTGTTTCTAAATTATTTCCTAGTAATCTTATTAATAGATGTCCTGCAATTATATTAGCTGTTAATCGTACTGCTAATGAACCAGGTCGAATTAAGTTTCTGATAGTTTCAATTATTACTATAAAAGGTATTAAAATTGGGGGTGTTCCAATTGGAATTAAGTGAGCAAACATCGATTGAGTTTTGTTTGCTCATCCAAATAATATGAGTCTTACTCATATGGGTAATGCTATTGTTAATGTAAATGTTATGTGACTTGATCTTGTAAAAATATAAGGTAATAATCCTATTATATTATTTGTTAAAATAAATATAAATATTCCTATAAATATAATTGTGAATCCTTTTCTTCTTTTTATAAGTATTTTAAATTCTTCATGTATTTTTTTGTATAGTATATTTATTATTATTGTATATCGATTTGGTAAGATTCAGAATGATGTAGGTAGTAATATTATACCAATTATTGTTCTTATCCAGTTTATTGAAAAGTTAATTCTAGTTGATGGGTCAAATGTTGAGAATAAATTAGTTATCATTTTCAGTTTATTGATTTATTTTTGATTATTTTAATTTTAATTTTTTTTCTTTCTTCTATTTTTGAAAAATAAATTATTGTAATAAATACTATTAATATTATTACGAATATTATTATAATTGATGTTCATCATATAGGTGATATTTGTGGTATTAAAAGATATTTATATAAATATTTTTAATTTGACAAATTAATGTTTTATTTTAAACTAATCTTTTCATTAAGAGTATTCATTACTTTACTATTGATTGGTTTAAGAGACCATTACTTATATTTCAGTCACTTAATGAATTTGAATTTAATCATTTAATAAAGAATTCTATAGGGATTCTTTCAATTACAATAGGTATAAATCTATGATTTGCTCCACAAATTTCTGAACATTGTCCGTATATTAGTCCAGGTCGTATTATTATAAATCTTCTTTGATTAATTCGTCCTGGTGTTGCATCTACTTTGATTCCTAGTCTTGGTATAGCTCATGAATGTAATACATCTGTTGCTGTTACTAGAATTCGGATTTGTGTATTTATGGGTAATATAATTCGGTTATCTACATCTAATAGTCGAAATTCATTTTGTTCTAGTTCTCTTATTGGTTTTATGTAAGAGTCAAATTCGATGTTTTGGAAATCTGAATATTCATAACTTCAGTATCATTGGTGTCCAATTGACTTAATTGTTAATATAGGATTATTTACTTCATCTATTAAATATAGAAGACGTAGTGAAGGTAATGCAATAAATACTAATATTACTGCTGGTAATATTGTTCAGATTAGTTCAATTGTTTGGCCCTCTAATAGGTATCGATTAATTATTTTATTAAATATAGTTGTTGCTAATAGATATCTTACTATAATAGTAATTATGGTTAAGATTATTATTGAGTGGTCGTGAAAGAATGATAATTGTTCTATTAATGGTGAATTTGCATCTTGTAACATTATTGTAGATCATGTTGCTATTTCTAAAAAAAGAATTGATCTTTATGGATGAATCTTAAGTTCATAGCATTTATCTGCCATATTAGAATATTGTTAAGATAGGTAATTCTGAATATGAGTGTTCTGCTGGCGGATACTTTTGTAGTCATTCGATTCTAGTTGATATATTATTATAAAATAAAATTTTTCGTTGTGAGATTATTCTTTCTCATAAAATAAAAATAAATACTATTACTCCAATAATTGATATAGTTGATCCTATAGATGAGATTACGTTTCATATGGTAAATCTATCAGGGTAGTTTGAATATTGTCGTGGTATTCCTTTTAGTCCTAAAAAGTGTTGTGGAAAGAATGTTATATTAACTCCCATAAATATAATTATGAAGTGTATTTTTAATCATTTAGGATTTATAGTTAAACCCGTGAATAGTGGAAATCATTGAATAAATGATCCAATAATTGCAAATACTGCTCCTATAGATAAAACATAATGGAAATGTGCTACTACATAATATGTGTCATGTAAGATAATATCGATAGATGAGTTTGCTAGTACTACTCCTGTTAATCCTCCTAATGTGAATAGGAAAACGAATCCTAAAGCTCATATTATTGCAGGTCTATAATTTAAAACTGTCCCGTGTAAAGTTGCTATTCATCTAAAGATTTTAATACCTGTTGGTACTGCAATAATTATAGTTGCGGAAGTAAAATATGCTCGTGTGTCAACATCTATACCTACAGTAAATATATGGTGTGCTCATACTACAAATCCTAAAAGTCCAATTGCAATTATTGCATAGATTATTCCTAGAGTTCCAAATGCTTCATTTTTTCCTCTTTCTTGTCTAATAATGTGTGAAATTAATCCAAATCCTGGTAAAATTAAAATATATACTTCTGGATGTCCAAAAAATCAGAATAAGTGTTGGTATAGGATAGGATCCCCCCCTCCTGCAGGGTCAAAGAATGATGTATTAATATTACGGTCTGTTAATAGTATTGTGATTGCACCAGCTAACACTGGTAGTGATAATAATAATAGTAGTGCAGTAATTCCTACTGATCATACAAATAATGGTATTCGTTCAGGTTTTATTCCTGTGGATCGTATATTAATAATTGTTGAAATGAAGTTTACTGCTCCTAAAATTGAGGATACACCTGCTAAATGTAGAGAAAAAATTGCTAAGTCTACTGATGCTCCTGCATGAGCGATATTTCTCGATAATGGTGGGTATACTGTTCAACCAGTTCCTGCTCCATTATCTACAATAGAACTTGCTAGTAAGAGGGTGATTGATGGGGGTAAAAGTCAGAATCTTATATTATTTATTCGTGGGAATGCTATATCTGGTGCTCCAATTATTAAAGGTACTAATCAGTTTCCAAATCCACCAATTATAATAGGTATAACTATAAAGAAAATTATAATAAATGCATGTGCTGTTACAATTACATTATAGATTTGGTCATCACCAATGAATGATCCTGGTTGCCCTAGTTCAATTCGAATAAGTCATCTTAGTGATGTACCTACTATTCCTGATCAAATTCCAAAAATAAAATATAATGTTCCAATATCTTTATGGTTTGTTGAATAAAATCATTTGTACAAGGTAAGGTGGCTGAATTTTTAGGTTATAAATTGTAAATTTATATATGGTATTAAAATTACCTCTTGCCATTATTAGCTTTATAGTCAATATATGATTTTAGACTGCAATTCTAAAGTAGTAATTATCTTACTAAAGCTTATAAATATTATTATATATTTAACTTTGAAGGTTAATAGTTTTTTTAACTTAAAGCTTTAAAATATATTAATAATTATAATTAGTGGTAATATTATGTTAATTATAAATATAATTAATTGTAAATTGTTATTTATATTAGTTTTTAATATTAATTTTCTTGTTGTTGAGTTGATTAATATTAATGTTCTTATTATTCGAATGTAATAGAATAATGTAATTAGAGTTATTAATATTATAATTAATAATAGTATATATATTCTTTTTGTTAATATTGATTGAATTACTATTCATTTAGGTAAAAATCCAATAAATGGGGGTAATCCTCCTATTCTTAATATTATTGAAAAATAAAGTATTTTTTCTATTATAGTTATTGAATTAATATTTATTTGATTAATAAAATTAATTGATATTTTGTTAAAGAAAAATGTTATTATAATAACTATAATTGAATAAATGGCTAGATAATTGATTCATATTTCGTTATCAAATGATAGGCATGCTACTATTCATCCTAAATGATTAATTGATGAATATGCTATAATTATTTTTATTGATGTTTGGTTTAATCCTCCAATTGAACCAATAATAGTTCTTATTAATGCAATTAATATAATTAAGTTATTATTATTAGTGATTGATGACAGTACTCTTATTGGTGCTAATTTTTGTCATGTTATTAATAATGTGCATGTTTCTCATTTTATTTTTTTTATTACCTGAGGTATTCATATATGAAATGGTGCTGCTCCTATTTTGAATATTATTCTACATATAATAATTGTATTTACTGATTCGTGTATTATATATGAAGAAATTATGATTATATTATTTATAATAATTATTATTAAAAATATAATTGATCTAATTCTTTGTACTATAAAATATGATATTATTCTTTCTGATGATGAATTATTTTTTTTAAAATATATTATTGGAATAAATGATATTATATTAATTTCTAGTCCTATTCACATACTAATTCAGTTTGTTGATCTTAATACTATTATGGTTCTAAATAATATTATAAATATAAATAGTGTTTTTGTTGAATTTTTTATTAATATTAGAAAGAAGAAGTATTTTTTCTTCTATATTCAGGTTATGAGCCTAATAGCTTAAATTTAGCTTATCTTTCTATATTTTGGTGTATGGTGCACTAAGAATTTTGATTTCTTAAGATTTAGTTTGATTCTAAAAAATATAATAAGAGTAGATTTTCTACATTATATATTCTATCAAAATATCCCTTTTATCAGGCATCTTATT